GGAGGAGGTCAAATTCGGATTGCTCCCCAAGTTAGTAAAGTTATTTCATTGTAATTCGACCTAAGAAGAACAGAATCACGCTCTGTAGGATTTGAACCTACGACATCGGGTTTTGGAGACCCGCGTTCTACCGAACTGAACTAAGAGCGCTTTCTTATCACAATATCTTATCACAATATAAAATACCGTAAAGTAAATATAATATATAAATAGAAAAAAAGTCATTTCTTTTGTAACCCCTACCATATCTTGCATGCATATAGTATCATAAAGGATTATGTATGTCCAATTTTCATTGATCTTAATGAATCTTTCATTACTGCGCGTAGAAGAAGTAATAGATAGGGATGACAGGATTTGAACCCGTGACATTTTGTACCCAAAACAAACGCGCTACCAAGCTGCGCTACATCCCTTTCAATTGGTCTACAGTGTCATTGTAGAGAATCCCCGTCTTGTTTTCCACATCGTTATTTCCTCCATTGATATGATAGAAAATTTCTCTTGTCATTTCTTCTTTTTCGTCTCATATAACATATAATAAAAGAATATATTAAACCTAACATATACATAATACATAAATAAATACATAAATATATATAATAATAAATATATATAATAATAATTATATATATTAAATATAATAATATATATATTAAATATAATAATTATATATATTAAACCTAACATAAATAAATTTATAATTTCGAATTTATATCGGTAATGTTCAGAAAGTAAGTGGGCATCTTTTTCCGTTGTAAAGAAAGGAAAATATCATTTGCCGGGTCGTTATATATATATCCATTTTAGTTAGAGATTCCGCGTACAAATACAAGTGGTCCTTAACTACATACGTATCTGATCATATATGTATTACAATAAAAAAAGGAGGATTTTCAATGCGAGATATAAAAACATATCTATCCGTGGCACCTGTGTTAAGCACTCTATGGTTCGGGTCTTTGGCAGGTCTATTGATAGAGATCAATCGTTTATTCCCAGATGCGTTGACATTCCCTTTTTTTTCATTCTAGTTAGGGATGAAGAAGATTAGAGATATAATAAATTATCTGTGACTAACCCCCCTTTCTTTGTTTTGTTCTTTCTGTCACTGTCAGTTTTTTATCCTAAAAAAAAAAAGAAAGAGAAAGAATCAAAGAAGATTCACCCGCAACGAAACTCGGGTTTAGGCTGAATTAATAGAGGGAGAGCAGAAATGGAAAAAATAAGAGTCGAAGACAACAAAAGCATACAAGATACTTAAATGAAATACCAATATGAGAACTAATTGATAGTTAGAAATCGTTGTATTACTTATAATTTTTTATTTTCTTTCTCTATTGATATTGATTGCAATGAAATATTTAAGAATTGGATTTCGAGTCAGCAACTTCTTTTTTTATTCTTCGTTTCGGATCGAAAATGGAAGAGTTGAGGGAATCAAAAATCAAAAAGGAGGTTCATGGCCAAAGGTAAAGATGTCAGAGTAAGAGTTATTTTGGAATGTAACAGTTGTGTCCGAAACGGTATTAATATTAATAAAGAGTCGCGGGGCATTTCCAGATATATTACTCAAAAGAATCGACACAATACGCCTAGTCGATTGGAATTGAGAAAATTTTGTCCCTATTGTTACAAGCATACGATTCATGGGGAGATAAAGAAATAGATAAAACGTAATGTAACGCGCGTGTAACCCCTCCAAGGAACAGCAATAAATTACATAACATAATAATAATTACATAATATATATATAAATAAACTATAAAAATAAAACAACCAAATCCTATTTCGGCCGGATCCCAAATGAAATTAGAATTCAGAAATAGGATTTTAAAGATAAGGAATAAACCATGGATAAATCCAAGCGACTTTTTCTTAAATCCAAGCGATCTTTTCGTAGGCGTTTGCCCCCAATTGGGTCGGGGGATCGAATTGATTATAGAAACATGAGTTTAATTAGTAGATTTATTAGTGAACAAGGAAAAATATTATCTAGACGAGTGAATAGATTGACTTTGAAACAACAACGATTAATTACTATTGCTATAAAACAAGCTCGTATTTTATCTTTGTTACCTTTTCTTAATAATGAGAAACAATTTGAGAGAACTGAGTTGACTCCTAGAACTACAGGTCCTCGAACTAGAAATAAATAGATAGGCCTATTTCTGAATTGCAATTGAATAAAAACCCCAATCCGAACCCCAACTCAGATTGTTTTTTTGTTCGAAAAATTTGAGAATCCAGATTGGATTGTCACGTCGTAAGAAAAAAGTCGTAAAGTAAAAAATTTTTCTTCTTTTTTTTTTTTTTTTATTGAAACGTGTTCATTCATTTTTACTATATTTTTATCATATTAATTTCTACTCTACCTTCCCGGAGTTCATTCTCCGGGGCCCCCGTTTAAATCATTACGGTGTATTCCTTCCAACCTCCTTATTTAATTTTCATGATCTTATCTTATTGGAAATCATGTAAAGGCAATTCCTATTTGATATGGCTATTTGTGCAAGTATTTTACGATTAAGAAGCAACCGCCCCTTGTACAGATCATGTATGGATCTACTATAACTATAGGATACCACGCTCTCACGAATCGCTGCATTTATCCGAGTGATCCACAAACGACGAAAATTTCTCTTTTGCCTACCCCTATCCCGATGAGCAGAAACCAAGGCTCTCATTTTCTGTTGAATAGTAGTTCGAGTAAGTCTTGAATGAGTCCCTCGAAAGGTTGATGCAAATAAACGAATTTTTGTTCTACGTCTCCGCGCTATATACCCTCGTCTAATTCTGGTCATTGAATCAAATTAAACTTTGATGAATAACTAATTGATTTATTTTCTTTCAGTCATTCTTTTCCCCTTTACCTGGTCTATTAATAACAAAACGGATTCTTCCGATGTATAAAAAAAAATTCCAATGGCTTTTGCTACTATGACCTTCCCAACCGCGATTTTTTTCCAGGCATTTAACCCCGAATAAGAAATTTATTGATACTATACTAGGTATCAACAAAACAAATAAATAAAGTTGAGTATAATATTAATATGAAAGTATCAATAAAAGGGTAAATGGATAAAATAAATAAATAGCGGGTTCCATCGTTTCTATGGTTGCTTCTTAAACGGCGAGGTCCTCTCTATACACCGGAGCCTTTTTCCTGATTTAATCAATGTTATTAGTAACTTGTACGGTTCACATTCTTTGACTCTACCTATGAATTATACAGTAATGGGCCTTTTTCACAATGAGATCTACCCATACAGTAACGATATTTAATTACAAAGGTTGGCTAGGTAGCTGACCCTGTTAGTCCGTTTTTGCAAGAGTTAGAGCATAATTTTTTTGCTTCTTAAATACTATTCCCCCCGCTTAATGGATAACCACTTGCTACCAATGGGGAATTGCTTCTCATCTCCAATTGAGGTGATTGGATTTGCACCAATAGAAACCATAAATTTCATACACAATGGGGGCTTTTTTTTTTAGATTTATATATTGAATGGAATTCTTCCAACCTATTCATTGGTACTGGTCATTGATACTGGAAAAAAATATCCCTTTCTTTTGTTTGTTCCAGCTCATGATCTGAACGAGTCGCACATACACCCTAGTACATGTTCCTCGACGCTGAGGACATCCCCGAAGAGCGGGGGATTTTGTTACATTTTTTATTGGCTGTCTTGTGTTTCTAATAAGTTGTTTAATAGTTGGCATGCTAAATCGGATATAAAATGGGCTGGTTTAGATCAATCCTAACCAGATTATTATGAATTTTTTCTATTCTCTCTTTTTACTCCGGTAAGCAGATAAAATATTCAATTTAGGTTCATCTGAATTATGGTCCAAAATGTAATCGCGGATTTACGCGAAATCCCCCGCATTTTCGACCGCTACAAGATCAACAATTCCATGAGCTTGGGCTTCTGTTGCTGACATAAAAACATCCCTTTCCATGTCTTCGGATACAACCCATAAGGGGTTGCCCGTTCTTTGTACATAAACCCTTGTGAGGGTTTCGCGGAGTTTCAGCAGTTCTTCCGCTTCTAGGACAAATTCTCCCGTTTGTGCCTCATAAAAAGAACTAGCAGGTTGGTGGATCATTACCCTGATGATATAACACAATGAATGGCCCCTCGATCTCTTACGATCGGACGAAGGAAAGAGATAAAGAACAATAAGAAAATACGAATATATATAATTGAACAACCGTACAGGCATTTTTGCGCATTGCATACGGCTCCACAATGGAATTTACTTTTCCTTTCCGTCTAGAAAAAAGAGAAATAGGATCCACCCGACCCAAATCCTTAAGTGATCCATTTACCACCCTTCTTTTCGGGGGAGTTAAAAAAATACTATGATGGTTCCGTTGCTTTCTATATTTATCATTTATCTCGTATGTGATTCAGCAATCCCAAAGTTTCTTTTTGATCCGATCAAATAAGTAAAAAAATGATCTTGTTTTTTTTTTTTTTTTTTCATTTTAGTACTCTTCCATAACATAAATATTGGAAAGAGGCCTCTGGTGTGAAAACAAAAAAGTTTGTGACGCTGAAATAAACCCCGGATAGAAAAAATCAAATCATAAATACCTTTTAGTCTCATATTACTCGCCCGATACATAATCTCATGTTATGAAAAGAAAAAACAATAATGGTTTGTTCATATCGAACTCGAAGTGCCATGCTATTATTACTTAATATTATATTCATATTACATATTGCGAAGGCATAGTCTTTTTTTTTTCACTCAAATAAAAAACTCATTGGCGCCGAGCGTGAGGGAATGCCATACGTTTGGTAATTTCTCCTCCGACCAGGACGAAAGATCCCATTGAAGCGGCTAATCCCATGCATATTGTATGTACATCCGGCGGCACAAATTGCATAGTATCATAAATGGCTACTCCGGGTATTACCCATCCGCCGGGAGAGTTTATAAACAAATAAAGATCTCGGGTCTGATCCTCTATACTGAGATATACCATGAGACCAATAAGTTGGTTTGAGATCTCGCTATCAACCTCTTGGCCTAAAAAAAGCAATCTTTCTCGATGAAGTCGGTTGATTAGGACAAAAGTTTATCCCGTAAGAGCCGTACACGCACCTTTGGATGCATACGGTTCAAAAAAAAAATTGCGAAAAGAAAAAAAGAATCAATGTGCTGATTCCAGCCCGACTTCTTTTTTATAGTAGGACTTTTCTAACTCCTAATGAAGGGGCTTTTTCTTCTATTTATTTAAGAAAGATGATTTTTTTTCTCGCCTCTCCATAAAAAAAAAAAATCCACTAAACTTATCGAATTAACCTCTCATTGATGTATTGTTTCATCGAAATCCAATCCAAATTATGATGTAATTTTCTTGTTCCTGAATGGGCCCCTCAATTATTTTAGGTTTATGTTCTACTCCGGGTAAAGATCCGCCCGATTTTAATTTGCACATATAGGACAAATGACCCCAATACCACTTTTTTGTACGACTTTTTTTTTTATTAATTTCATGCCTTTCTTACGACAAATATTCGATGTAGTCATCAAATTATTTCGTTGATTGGCTCTTTGATATTGCTTATATGCTATTTGCTATTAAAGTAATCACTTATGATACAAGTGGTAATCATACATATATTACCAATTGGGTATTTTCTGAACGGAGCCTGGATACTTCATTTTATTGGTCCAACCAAGCTAACCATAAATTTTTAGAATTGATAATATTAATATTGATCTCGAACCCCCTAAAAAATGTATTTAATTGCACTTCACGCTCCAAATTATTGCTGGTTCAAGCAATCTTTTTTGGGCGAAACAGAGGGTATCTCGATCGGGGGAGAGAACGGGGAAATCCCATATGACCCAATATGTCTGACAAGTCGCGCTATACGTCAACCCAAACCGCATCTTCCTCTCCAGGACTTCGAAAAGGTACTTTTGGAACACCAATAGGCATCAACTGAAAGAAAGGGGAGTTAAGTACTATATTTTACTTTGATGTGGAAACGTAATGCCGTATTTTATCCCTAGATTAGAAAGTTCATAGAGTAAGACGAAATGAATAAAGGAAAATTATTACGAATGGGTCGGGCTGTTCGAACGATGAACAAGTATCTAGGCCTTCGCCCAGAGAAAATGGGACCAATCCCCCCATTGCGTATTGGTACTTATCGGGTATAGAATAGATCTGCTTATCTTTGTTCCTACGAACAGAATTGTTCCATTATTACCAACGAAACGGAATTAAATAAATATTAACCCTTGCTCCGAAATAATCCACAGAAAGGGAGAGGTCCATAGCATAGTCTTTTCCAATGCGATAAAGTTACATAGTGTCTATTTTTCTTTGATAAAGGGGTATTTCCATGGGTTTGCCTTGGTATCGTGTTCATACCGTCGTATTGAATGATCCCGGTCGGTTGCTTGCTGTACATATAATGCATACAGCTCTCGTTTCTGGTTGGGCCGGTTCAATGGCTCTATACGAATTAGCCGTTTTTGATCCCTCTGACCCCGTTCTTGATCCAATGTGGAGACAAGGTATGTTCGTTATACCCTTCATGACTCGTTTAGGAATAACCAATTCATGGGGCGGTTGGAGTATCACAGGAGGGACTATAACGAATCCGGGTATTTGGAGTTACGAAGGTGTGGCCGGGGCACATATTGTTTTTTCTGGTTTGTGCTTCTTGGCAGCTATCTGGCATTGGGTATATTGGGATCTAGAAATATTCTGTGATGAACGTACAGGAAAACCTTCTTTGGATTTACCCAAGATCTTTGGAATTCATTTATTTCTCTCAGGGTTAGCTTGCTTTGGGTTTGGTGCATTTCATGTAACAGGCTTGTATGGTCCTGGAATATGGGTGTCCGATCCTTATGGATTAACTGGAAAAGTACAATCTGTAAATCCTGCGTGGGGGGTAGAGGGTTTTGATCCTTTTGTTCCGGGAGGAATAGCCGCTCATCATATTGCAGCAGGTACATTGGGCATATTAGCGGGCCTATTCCATCTTAGTGTACGTCCACCCCAACGTCTATACAAAGGATTACGTATGGGTAATATTGAAACTGTCCTTTCCAGTAGTATCGCTGCTGTCTTTTTTGCAGCTTTTGTTGTTGCTGGAACTATGTGGTATGGCTCAGCAACTACCCCGATCGAATTATTTGGTCCCACTCGTTATCAGTGGGATCAAGGATACTTCCAGCAAGAAATATATCGAAGGGTTGGCGCCGGACTAGCCGAAAGTCAGAGTTTATCAGAAGCTTGGTCTAAAATTCCCGAAAAATTAGCTTTTTATGATTACATTGGCAATAATCCAGCAAAGGGTGGATTATTTAGAGCGGGTTCGATGGACAACGGGGATGGAATAGCTGTGGGGTGGTTAGGACATCCCATCTTTAGAGATAAAGAAGGGCGTGAGCTTTTTGTACGTCGTATGCCTACTTTTTTTGAAACATTTCCAGTCGTTTTGGTAGACGGAGACGGAATTGTAAGAGCCGATGTTCCTTTTAGAAGGGCAGAATCAAAGTATAGTGTCGAACAAGTAGGAGTAACTGTTGAGTTCTATGGTGGCGAACTCGATGGAGTCAGTTATAGCGATCCTGCTACTGTGAAAAAATATGCTAGACGTGCTCAATTGGGTGAAATTTTTGAATTAGATCGTGCTACTTTGAAATCCGATGGTGTTTTTCGTAGCAGCCCCAGGGGTTGGTTCACTTTTGGACATGCTTCGTTTGCTTTGCTCTTCTTTTTCGGACACATTTGGCATGGTGCTAGAACCTTGTTCAGAGATGTTTTTGCTGGTATTGACCCAGATTTGGATGCTCAAGTGGAGTTTGGCGCATTCCAAAAACTTGGAGATCCAACTACAAGGAGACAAGTAGTCTGATACAATACTGCTCTTGTATCTTTCGCCTCTATTGGATTTTTTTTTTTTTTATATATATATATAGAATACCAGAGAAATCTTGATTTGAATCACCGCCCCTTTCCTTGACTCTTGTCCTTTCTTAATCTGGGAGATGCTCCCAAATGAACAGGTGTGGAAGCTATAATTGTAAACCACGATCGAATTTAATTTATGGAAGCATTGGTTTATACATTCCTCTTAGTCTCGACTCTAGGAATAATTTTTTTCGCTATCTTTTTTCGAGAGCCGCCTAAGGTTCCAACTAAAAAGTAAAAAAGCAAAATGTTTTTTCATTATCTTACATTATCTAAGTTGAAGTAAAGTAATGAGCCTCCCAATATGGGAGGCTCATTACTTTACTTCAACTAGTCCCCGTGTTCCTCGAATGGATCTCTTAGTTGTTGAGAGGGTTGCCCAAAAGCGGTATATAAGGCGTACCCGGTAAAACTTACAAGTAAACCAGATATAAAGATGGCGACTAGGGTTGCTGTTTCCATTATTATAAAATTGCAAGACCACAATGGATCTATGATAAGATCGTTTATTTACAACGGAATGGTATACAAAGTCAACCGATCTCAACCAATGCAATAGGATTTATGGCTACACAAACCGTTGAGGATAGTTCTAGATCTGGTCCAAGACGAACTAATGTAGGGAATTTATTGAAACCATTGAATTCGGAATATGGGAAGGTTGCTCCTGGTTGGGGAACTACCCCTTTGATGGGGGTCGCAATGGCTCTATTTGCGGTATTCCTATCTATTATTTTGGAAATTTATAATTCTTCCGTTTTACTGGATGGAATTTCAATGAATTAGGTCCATAAAAATAATGAAGTCCTGGCTTTTCAATCCAAAAATGAAGCACTTAGTACTTGGATTTCTAGGCCATTCTGGCAGTTCGACCGTGGAATTTCTTTGTTTCTGTATTTCCGGAATATGAGTGTGTGACTTGTTACAATTGATCCTATTGATAGTACAGAGAATGGGTCTGTCATCTTGAGAGAGATGGGTTCTGCCTCGTCGGATATTCATTTTTGTATCCGGAGCACGCAATATATGGAATATATCAAGAAATATTTGAACTATGATTCATACCTACTATTCAGACCTCGCGACTGGACTCAAAAACTATTTTAATTTAAAGATTTGATAATTATAAAATAAATCAGAGGGTTTTTCTTCCTTCATTTTTTTTTTTTATCAACGGAGAAATTAAATGTTTCTTAAAATTTTTAGTCATTCCATCTATTAATTGAATAAGTGATGATCAAACGGTTCTTACTCAGAGAATCTTTGAGCTTAGCTTGGGGCTTTATTCAATCATCGTGGTCTAGTATGAATCTGGGGTTTCAATCGATTCATAGGGTCTCAACAAGAGAATTCCTATCAATAAAAAAAAAAAAAAAGAAAAAAATCCGAATTAGACACAAATAAAAATAATAAAATCAAATAAATAAAAATAGGGACAAAGAAGATTCAAGAGGCCTGTAACTATCAACCAACATAAAGACGAATGAGCTGACTTGATATTTTGGCATTATCATCACAAAGAAGAGCTTGAGGGGTTTTCCCCTTCGTATATTCAGAGAATATTTAATATGGGGGCTAAGAATAATAAGAAGTTTAAAAAACTTTCTATTACATATCTGTTGTAACCAATATCAATATTGGGGTGTTTTTGCTTGAGCTGTACGAGATAAAATTTTCATATACAGTTCTCAGAGGGGGAGTTCCTTCGGTTTACCTATCTCAATAAAGTATATGATTGGTTCGAAGAGCGTCTCGAGATTCAGGCGATTGCAGATGATATAACTAGTAAATATGTCCCTCCTCATGTCAACATATTTTATTGTCTAGGGGGGATTACACTTACTTGTTTTTTAGTACAAGTAGCTACGGGGTTTGCCATGACTTTTTACTATCGTCCGACCGTTACCGAGGCCTTTGCCTCTGTTCAATACATAATGACTGAAGCCAACTTTGGTTGGTTAATCCGATCAGTTCATCGATGGTCGGCAAGTATGATGGTCCTAATGATGATCCTGCACGTATTTCGTGTGTATCTCACCGGCGGGTTTA